CAATATCAATAAATCCCATGATTTAGTGTATTATTCAATAAATACATGTGTATCTGTAATATTATTGAATCGTTTCATTCGCGAGGAGCTGGATGAGAAGAAACTCTCATGTCCGGTTCTGTAGTAGAGATGAGGTTGAGAAACAACCATCAACTATAACCCCAAAAGAACCAGATTCCGTAAACAACATAGAGGAAGAATGAAGGGAATATCTTATCGAGGCAATTATATTTGTTTCGGTAGATATGCTCTTCAGGCACTTGAACCCGCTTGGATCACATCTAGACAAATAGAAGCAGGGCGACGAGCAATGACACGATATGCGCGCCGTGGTGGAAAAATATGGGTCCGTATATTTCCCGACAAACCTGTTACAGTAAGACCTACGGAAACCCGTATGGGTTCGGGAAAGGGATCTCCCGAATATTGGGTATCTGTTGTTAAGCCGGGTCGAATACTTTATGAAATGGGCGGAGTATCGGAAACTGTAGCCAGAGCAGCTATTAAAATAGCTGCGTGCAAAATGCCTATACGAACGCAATTCATTATTTCAGGATAGGGATGTGGAACCAAAGAGGTATTTATGATGAAAAAAACAATCGCGGATTTCTTTATTTCTGGACAGACAATATTTCTTTCTTTTTTCCTTCGACCTTTGCATTGAAAGAACAGATTAAAAAAAAAATGATATGATTCAACCTCAGACCCATTTGAATGTAGCGGACAACAGCGGGGCTCGAGAATTGATGTGTATTCGAATCATAGGAGCTAGTAATCATCGATATGCTCATATTGGTGACGTTATTGTTGCTGTAATAAAAGAAGCAGTGCCCAATATGCCTCTCGAAAGATCAGAAGTGATCAGAGCTGTAATTGTACGTACATGTAAAGAACTCAGACGTGACAACGGTATGATAATACGATATGATGACAATGCAGCAGTTGTCATTGATCAAGAAGGAAATCCAAAAGGAACTCGGGTTTTTGGAGCGATCGCTCGAGAATTGAGACAGTTGAATTTCACTAAAATAGTCTCATTAGCTCCTGAGGTATTATAAATACTAGTAGATGAGACCATGATATAGTAGGGTATCTGAAATGGATCAATTAGTAGATTGTGTTTCACGCATATACTTTTAATAATTCATAAATAAAGAATCAAAAATTCACATAAAAAAAAAACGGAACATGTTGATTATATCAAAATTAGGAGGCACCAATAATTATAGTTCGTCATGGGTAGGGACACTATTGCCGATATATTAACTTCTATAAGAAATGCCGACATGGATAAAAAAGGAACGGTTCGAATAGCATCTACTAATATGACCGAAAGCGTTGTTAAAATACTTCTACGAGAAGGTTTTATTGAAAACGTTAGGAAACATCGGGAAAACAACAAATATTTCTTGGTTTCAACCCTGCGACATAGAAGAAATAGAAAAGGAACATATAGAAATATTTTAAAGCGTATCAGCCGACCCGGTCTACGAATCTATTCCAACTATCAACGAATTCCTAGGATTTTAGGTGGAATGGGGATTGTAATTCTTTCTACTTCTAGAGGTATAATGACAGATCGAGAAGCTCGACTAGAAGGAATTGGAGGAGAAGTTTTGTGTTATATATGGTGATCCTTCTAATATCCGAAGTTGATCCGTAACTTCCTATTTGTGAAAAAGGAGAGGAAAGACGGGTTGTTTAATATCACTCCTCCTCCATTAGTTGATACTTCAAGGGGGTTACCTGGAATGAAAGAACAAAAATTGATTCATGAGGGTTTAATTACTGAATCACTTCCCAATGGTATGTTCCGGGTTCGTTTAGATAATGAAGATCTGATTCTAGGTTATGTTTCGGGGAGGATCCGACGAAGTTTTATACGGATACTACCAGGAGATAGAGTAAAAATCGAAGTAAGTCGTTATGATTCAACCAGGGGACGTATAATTTATAGACTTCGCAACAAAGATTCAAACGATTAGGTGTAGGTGGCTTTTTAAACATTCCTTTCGTGGGAATACAATTCGAGGTTCAAAATTTCAAGAGACTTATTTTCTTCCAAGGAGTAGATTCGGAATTAAGGTAAGGAATAACAAATATGAAAATAAGGGCCTCTGTTCGTAAAATTTGTGAAAAATGTCGACTGATCCGTAGGCGGGGACGAATTATAGTAATTTGTTTCAATCCGAGACATAAACAGAGACAAGGGTAATCTTTCTAAAAAGAAAAAGGGATTTTCTAAAGGACCCGATGGACAAATAAAGGGTCTGTTTTGATATGAAATGGATATATCCGTATATCTCTGACTCATATTTATGAGATGATAAAATATGACAAAACCTATACCAAGAATTGGTTCACGTAGGAATGGGCGTATTGGTTCACGTAAGAGTGGGCGTAGAATACCAAAAGGAGTTATTCATGTTCAAGCGAGTTTCAACAATACCATTGTGACTGTTACAGATGTACTAGGTCAGGTGGTTTCTTGGTCCTCCGC